ATGGCAGTTCCAAAAAAACGTACTTCTATGTCAAAAAAACGTATTCGTAGAAATATTTGGAAGAAAAAAGGATATTTAGTTGCAGTAAAAACTTTTTCTTTAGCGAAATCGGTTTCCACCGGGCATTCAAAAAGTTTTTTTGTGCGACAAACAAATAATAAAGTCTTAGAATAATCTCAATTGATATAGCCTAAAGAACCTCAAATTTTGTAAGATGAATGTTAACTAATGTATTTTTCTGTATTGAATTTCTCAATATTACTTAGAACTCACTGCTGTGATATATAGAATAAGAATTTTTTGTATATTGGGTTCTAAGTATTATTTTTTTACCTATCGCAATTGTACTTTTCTATTGTGAAAAGTACAATTGTGATAGAGATTGAAACTCTTTTGTTATATGCCTATCTCAAAACTTAATTGGTTTTGTAAATGGTATTCTAATATATAAATTATATGCGCAATAAAGAATATTAATACTTTAATTTTAATATACTAAGGTATCGAAATCATTAGAAAAATAACAAATTATTTGTATTTAATGATTAAATTGTGATAGATATGAAATCCTAGTTATTTGATTTTGTTCATTGAAAAAAAAATCAATCTTTTTCATTTGAATCCATGAAATCGGATAAATGAAAAACAAATCATAAAAAAATAGAGAAAAAAAGACAATTCTTAGTTTTATACCTCAACCGAGAAAAAACTATGGAGTTCCAACTGTTTGGAGAAAACTTAGTTTCTAGTACATGAAAGTTGATTGTTAAAAAACCCACGACGATACTACCTAGGTAGGTATTTTATTGAAGATTCAAATATTTAAACCACAAACCAGTCTTTATTCATTGATTCTAATTAATGTTTCCTAAACTATATTGAATCCTTGAATCTCGACGATTCAACATGAATTGACTATTATTATTTCAAGTAAGCCGCCGTGGTGAAATCGGTAGACACGCTGCTCTTAGGAAGCAGTGCTAAAGCATCTCGGTTCGAGTCCGAGTGGCGGCATCTTCTAAAAGAGATACAATAGATCCTAAAATGTATTCAATTCGCGATTTCCAATTCTGTAATGGGACCCCTTTTATGATATTTGCGACTTTAGAACATATATTAACTCATATCTCTTTTTCGATCATTTCAATTGTGATTATGATTCATTTGATGACCTTATTAGTCCACAAAATTGTAGGATTACGTGATTCATCAGAAAAAGGGATGATAGCTACCTTTTTCTCTATAACAGGATTATTAGTTTCTCGTTGGATTTCTTCGGGACATTTTCCATTAAGTAATTTATACGAGTCATTAATCTTCCTTTCGTGTAGTTTCTTCATTATTCATATGATTCCCAAGATACGTAACCTTAAAAACGATTTAAGCACAATAATTGCACCAAGTACCATTTTTACTCAAGGCTTTGCCATGTCGGGTCTTTCAACTGAAATGCATCAATCCGCAATATTAGTACCTGCTCTACAATCTCAGTGGTTAATGATGCACGTAAGTATGATGTTATTGAGCTATGCAGCTCTTTTATGCGGATCATTATTATCAGTCGCTCTTCTAGTCATTACATTTCGAAAAAACATAAAAATTTTTTGTAAAAGCAATAATTTATTAATTAAGTCATTTTTCTTTGGTGAGATTGAATATTTGAATGAAAAAAGAAGTGTTTTTAAAAACACTTCTTTTCCTTCATTTCGAAATTATTACAAATATCAATTAACTGAGCGTTTGGATTATTGGAGTTATCGTGTCATTAGTCTAGGGTTTACCTTTTTAACCATAGGTATTCTTTGTGGAGCAGTATGGGCTAATGAGGCATGGGGATCCTATTGGAATTGGGACCCCAAGGAAACTTGGGCATTTATTACTTGGACCATATTCGCGATTTATTTACATACTAGAACAAATATAAATTGGAAAGGTACGAATTCGGCACTTGTAGCTTCTATAGGATTTATTATAATTTGGATATGCTATTTTGGGATCAATCTATTAGGAATAGGTCTACATAGTTATGGTTCATTCACATAAACATCTAATTGAATAAACTACATGAAGAATACATAAGATAAAAACATCATCCCATATATAACGAAAGTTTGTTTTTATGAGTTTTTGAGAACCGTTTGAATCAAGGAATCATTCAAATTTAAATGGTTCTCAAAAACTCGAGATGTATCTAATTACAATTCTTATTCATTTTATTTCTTTTTTCATTATACAGTACAGCAAACGATTTTCAAAATATTAAATTCAAAGAATTATAAGACTTTCCTTCCGTTTCATTAATGAAACACTATCTATGATAATAATTGGATAAGATAGCGTGTACCTTGTCAACTGATAACGAGAGAACAAAATCGGGATAAATACCAATACTTATTACGGGTAGAAAGATACAGATTGAAAGAAATAGTTCTCGTAGTCCAGAATCCCAAAAATTAGAGTTTGGAATATTAAATAACTTGTATCCATAAAACATCTGACGTAACATAGATAATAAATAAATAGGAGTTAATATCATTCCAATTGCCATTACAAAAGTAATTAGCATTTTTGACATTAAAAGATATTTTGTACTAGTAATTAGTCCAAAAAATACTACAAATTCCGCAACAAAACCACTCATTCCTGGCAATGCAAGAGAAGCCATCGAGAAGCTACTGAACATGGTAAATGTTTTTGGCATTGGGATAGATATCCCTCCCATTTCTTCTAGATAAACAAGACGTGTTCTATCACAACTCGTTCCCGCCAAGAAAAAAAGTGCAGCACCAATAAATCCATGAGAGAGCATTTGTAAAATAGCTCCATTGAGTCCCATGTCGGTTATAGAACCAATTCCTATAATTGTGAAACCCATGTGAGATACAGAGGAATAGGCTATTCTCTTTTTTAAATTACGTTGACCAAGAGAAGTTGAAGCTGCATAGATTATTTGCATTGTTCCTATTATCACCAACCAAGGAGAAAATATAGAATGAGCGTGGGGTAGTAATTCCATATTGATCCGAATCAACCCATATGCGCCCATTTTTAATAGGATTCCAGCTAAAAGCATACATGTACTGTAATGTGCTTCTCCATGGGTATCAGGTAACCATGTATGTAGGGGTATAATCGGCAATTTGACAGCATAAGCAATAAGGAAGCCAAAATAGAATATTATTTCCAATGCCACAGGATATGATTGATTAATTAATCTTTCAAAATCTAATGTTGGTTCATTGGAACCATATAAACCCATACCTAGAACTCCTATTAAGAAAAAAATGGAACCCCCTGCAGTGTACAAAATAAACTTTGTAGCCGAGTAGAGACGTTTCTTTCCCCCCCACATGGATAAAAGTAAGTAAACAGGAATTAATTCTAACTCCCACATGATGAAAAAAAGTAAAAAGTCTCGAGAGGAAAATAATCCTATTTGACCGCTGTACATTGCTAGCATCAGGAAATAGAACAACCGCGAATTTCGAGTAATTGGCCAAGCTGCTAAAGTTGCTAAAGTAGTGATAAATCCTGTCAGTAAAATGGGTCCTATGGAAAGTCCATCGATTCCTAGTCTCCAGTGGAAATCAAAAACATCTATCCATTTAGAATCTTCCTTCAATTGCATTAATGGATCATCCAATTGGAAATGATAACAGAATGCATAAGTCGTTAGAAGGAGTTCTAATAAGCATATACATATAGTATACCACCTAAACATCTTATTCCCTCTATGAGGGAAAAAGAAAATTGAGGAACCCGCGAATATCGGTAAAACAACAAGTATTGTTAACCAAGGAAAATAACTCGTGATAAAGACAAGATACATTTTGACCAGAAAAGCCCGTCCTCAAAATAATATATTTTGTCGAGCACGGGCTTTTGTCGGTAAAGAGGAATCACAAATGATTCAAGTGGAGTTTTTTGTAACGTATCAATAAGATAGAGCCATGCTGCGAGTTGTTTCAGGCCCTAAATAAACACGGACACTCAAAAAATCTGTTGGGCAGGCAGATTCACATCTCTTACAACCTACACAGTCCTCGGTTCTTGGCGCGGAAGCTATTTGCTTGGCTTTACATCCGTCCCAAGGTATCATTTCCAATACATCTGTGGGGCAAGCTCGTACACATTGAGTACACCCTATACATGTATCATAAATTTTTACTGAATGTGACATTGGATCTATAAAGTACAGTTTTGAACATAAAAGATTTTCGATCTGGTCAAATCAAATTAGTAGTAAATGAATCATATATTATATATTGTAATATTGTAGACACCAGACGAAACAGTGGTTTATTAAAAAAAATCAATATATTTCTTAAATCAATCTGTTTATGAGAAAAGGTCAAGACACTTTGATTTTCGTTTCAACAATTATGATGATACGAGTTGCACATGCGAATTAAAATTAATTGGCCAACAAATCGGTCATCATTATTTCAATATAAATATAAAAATGCAATTCAAAAAAATGGAATTGCATTCAAATTCAATAAAAAATAGTATTTCAATTCTATTAAATATTTTTATGTGTCTTTATTTAAATTATCTATGATGATTATCACTAATTATTCAACAAATTCGATTGATTAATACGAGTTGATTTTCTGTTACGATGGATCGACGAAACAATAGCAAGTCCAATAGCTGCTTCAGCAGCTGCAATGGCTATAACAAAGATTGAGAAAATGTCTCCTTTTAATTGGCGACTATCAAATATATCAGAAAATGTTACAAGATTGATATTAACCGAATTTAGTATAAGCTCAAGACACATAAGCGCTCTAACCATGTTTCGACTTGTGATCAATCCATAGATACCGATAGAAAATAAATAAACACTCAAAAAAAGGACATGCTCAAACATCATTGACTAACTCCTTATCAATCTCGATTCATTTCAATATGAACAACAATTCAACCGATTCAATTGATTAGAATAGAACAATTACACAACAAAAGAAGATATTGACGGTAGATAGATTTAACTAAAAATTTCTATTTATTTATTTAGAATTTAGTTAGAATTCTAAGAATTGGGAATCATTATTAAGTTAAGTATTTTTATTGCTTATTGTCGAGCCATAGTAATTGCACCTATCAAGGAAACTAAAAGAATTATTGAAATGAGTTCAAATGGAAGATAAAAATCTGTTGATAAATGAATCCCAATTTGTTGAACGTTATTTATTAGGTCCTGTTCCATAATCTGGTTTGACCTTGCAGTCCAAATAATTCCGTACCATGACGTATCTGGGATAGTAGTAATTAGTGAAAAAAGAATAGTTGTACAAACCATCAAAGTGACCCCATCTCCAATGGTCCAAAAATAGGAATTATTGGAATATTCTGAACCATTCATGAACATTACAGCAAATATGATCAAGATATTTATGGCTCCCACATAAATAAGGAGCTGTGCGGCAGCTACAAAATAGGAGTTCGATGAAATATAGAATAAGGATATACAAACAAGAACCAATCCCAATGAAAAGGCAGAATAAATTGGATTGGTAAATAATACTACCCCCAGACCCCCTAATACAAGAATTGACCCCAGAAATACAACAAGAATATCATGTATTGGTCCAGGTAAATCCATTATGTATAAAATACAAAATAAATAACTTTAACTATTTCATGACCTTACTTTAACTTTACTAAATAAATGGTCCAGGAAAGGAAAAGGGGTTACCCTATTTTTGTTTTCTTGTATATAATATTGTATATGATACATTTATAATGGAATTGAATTTGAATATGGATTAATGTAGATATAGATAAAATTATCGGGCCAACCTTACTTTATTTATATTTATCCGAAAGAAAAAAAAAAAAGAAAAAAGTAGTTGAAATTTGCTATTTCGAAATCATCACTAAAAATATATTTTTAGTTTAAATCAAAGAGTGATTCTCAACAATCATTAGTTTTTATTTGTAGTTACTGACTACCCAAAATAAAAAGCTTGGATCCTTTATATCAAAACAAAATCTTAGTAATCGGTAATTGTTCTTGAATCAAAGGGTTTATCTTTGTCTATTTTTATTTGAGTCGAATTCATAACTGTTTGAATTGTATAATCTCCAATTATTGAGATTGGTAATCGACCCAAAGCAATTTGATTATAATTCAATTCGTGACGATCATAAGTAGAAAGTTCATATTCTTCAGTCATTGATAAACAATTTGTTGGACAATACTCGACACAGTTACCACAAAATATACAAACCCCGAAATCTATACTATAATTAAGTAATTGTTTCTTTTTAATATCTCTTTCAAATCTCCAATCAACAACGGGTAGATCTATCGGGCATACACGAACACATACTTCACAAGCAATACATTTATCAAATTCAAAGTGGATTCTACCCCGGAAACGCTCTGATGTGATCGATTTTTCATAAGGATATTGAATAGTTACAGGTAAACGATTTGTGTGGGATAAGGTAATTATGAAACTTTGACCAATGTACCTTGCAGCTCGTATTGTTTGTTGACCATAATTCATGGACCCAATTACCATAGGGAACATATTGTAGATATACATGAAAAATTTGACGTTTCTTTCTCTTGTTTGATAGAGATTATGAATCTAAAATAGTGTTATCGTATTCTCTTATTTATAATGAAACAAGTTGGAAAGAAGTTGTTAATAACAGATTACCTAGAGAAATAGGTAAAAGAAATTTCCATCCAAGATTTAATAACTGGTCCATTCTCATTCTAGGTAAAGTCCATCTTGTTGTGATAGAAATGAAGAGAAACAAATAAGCTTTAGTTAATGTAATAAGGATACCCATTGTCATTCCAAAAATGCCGGCGATTTTTTTTATTCCGAAAAGCTCAGAAATGGATATATACGGAATAGGTAAATTCCACCCACCTAAGTAAAGAACTGTTACAAATAATGAAGAAACTAATAAATTTAGGTAAGAAGCAAGATAAAATAAACCATATTTGATACCCGAATACTCGGTTTGATAACCTGCTACTAATTCCTCCTCCGCTTCTGGTAAATCAAAGGGCAATCTCTCACATTCGGCTAGAGAAGAAATTAGAAAAACAATAAATCCTATAGGCTGACGCCACAGATTCCACCCCCAAAAACCATATTTTGACTGTGCTTCAACTATATCAACTGTACTTGAACTGTTAGATAATCATAGTCGATAATAACATCACTGTTCCCATCGCTATTTCAAAACCGTACGTGAGACCTCAGCTTCATACGGCTCCTCGATGGCCACAAAAAAAATGTAAGGATGGGTTCGGTATTATCACCATCTTTGGATGGATAGAATAAAGATACATCGGAAAGTCCCAAATTAGACCAATGGAATTCTGTCTGCTAGAATAAGAAAAAAAGTGCTTCCGAATTGATCTCATCCTTTACAATAAAAATTTATCTTTGTTCGGTAATAACTTAATATTTCAATAAAATACTCCTTATATCAATCAATACAAAATAAAAAGAATTAGTCATTAGTTCATGAATCGTGATAAGAATTCGATATGTATGAATATGGATAGAGAAAAGAATAAATAAGGATCCCCTTTTTTTATTATTCATTCAATTACTGCATTCCATTTCTTTTTTCCTGTTCTTCTGTCTCAGAGGAGGATACTCAAAAATAAAATAAAGAATTAATTCGTTCTTGATAGTCATTTCTTTAACCAGTGAATAGGAGCATACTCTAGATCGGAATCGTAGGGAAGTACTACTTGATCATTTCTACCAATTTCAAGTCCTTATTATGATTCGTTTTATGAAGAAATACCTCTTTTTTGATACCTTACATTATCTCCATTACTAATCCTTTGTGTACCTTGGTGTTCCTAACCGTCCACTGACTTTTGATTGATCCCCGGTATAGTAATACATATGAGACAGTAGTAGAAACTCCATACAGTTGATCTTTTGTTTGCGCCCGCTTCAAGATATGATGACTAATCAAAAAATCTTAATCTTGGGGTAAGCAGTTTACACTGCTTATTTTTACTTCAACTTTATTCTTGTACATAGGGAATGAGATTGTTTCTTCTTACTACAAATTTTGAAGCTGTTTAGTTTCACTCATATAACTATCTGGTTTAACTCATCAACCCGAATGCTGAATAAAAAAAATGAAAACATCTATTCAATACATTGAACCTCTTTCTTTTTTCTTTTATTTCTAGAAGAGAGGTTCAAAGTTCATATTCCAACGAATCACACGTAGAGATATTGATAACACACATAGAGTTAATGGTATTTCATAACTAATAGATTGAGCAGCAGCTCGTAGACCACCTAAAAAGGAATATTTATTATTCGATCCATATCCTGACATAAGAAGCCCAATAGGAGCAATACTAGAAATGGCGATCCATAAAAAAACACCTATACTGAGATCGGCTAAAACAAGACGATACCCAAAAGGAATTACTAAATAACTTAGTAGAATTGATATAACTGCTATAGACGGTCCCACACTAAACAAACGAATATCTCCTCGAGATGGGAGGAGGTCCTCTTTAAAAAGTAGTTTAGTCCCATCCGCTATAGCTTGAAGAATTCCCAACGGGCCAGCATATTCAGGCCCAATACGTTGTTGTATCGCTGCAGATATTTCTCTTTCTAACCACACAATTACTAGTACCCCCATTGTTATTCCCAATATAAGGGTCAAAATGGGTACAATCCATATTAGTCCATACACTTCTTTTAAAAATTCCGATGTAGAAAAAGAATTGATAGTTTGTACTTCTGTCGTATCAATTATCATTTCAACGATCAACTTCTCCCATAATGATATCTATACTACCCAATATCGTCATGATATCAGCCAATTTCATTCTTTTAACTAGCTGAGGAAGAATTTGCAAATTGATAAAACCGGGTGGACGAATTTTCCATCTCCAGGGGAAAACACTATTATCTCCTATCAAATAAATTCCCAATTCTCCTTTTGGGGCTTCCACTCTCACATAAAGTTCTTGTTTCGACAATTCTAAATTGGGTGAAGGTTTTTTACTAATAAATCTATATTCAAAATCATTCCATTCGGAATTCTTTGCTCTATCAAAGCGTCGTACTTCTAAATTTTCATAAGGTCCTCCAGGAATTCCTTCTAGAGCCTGTTGAATAATTTTTATGGATTCCTTCATTTCACCGATTCGTACTAAATAACGAGCTAATGAATCTCCTTCTTTTTGCCATTGGATTTCCCAATCGAATTCATTGTAACACTCATAATGATCAACTTTACGAAGATCCCATTGGATTCCAGAAGCTCGTAACATCGGTCCTGATAAACCCCAATTTACAGCTTCTTCTCCACCAATAATGCCCACTCCTTCAACTCGTTCCAAAAAAATGGGATTCCACGTAATAAGTTTTTGATATTCAACAACTCCTGTTAAAGAATAATCGCAGAAATCCAAACATTTATCTATCCATCCATAAGGTAGATCAGCAGCTACTCCTCCAATACGGAAATAATTATGCATCATTCGCATACCTGTGGCGGCTTCGAATAGATCATATATCAATTCCCTTTCTCTGAAAATATAGAAAAAGGGAGTCTGTGCACCGATATCCGCCATAAAAGGTCCAAGCCATAACAAATGAGAAGCTATACGGCTCAATTCCAGCATAATTACTCTGATATAGCTAGCTCTTTGAGGTACTTGAACATTTTCCAATTGTTCTGGCGCATTTACGGTTATTGCCTCTGTGAACATAGTAGCTAAATAATCCCATCGTGTTACATAAGGTAGATATTGTATAATTGTTCGATTTTCCGCTATCTTTTCCATTCCTCTGTGTAAATAGCCCAATATGGGCTCACAGTCAATAACATCTTCACCATCGAGAGTAACAATTAGTCGGAGAACACCATGCATTGATGGGTGGTGAGGCCCCATATTGACTATCATGAGATCTTTTCTTGTAACCGGTACTGTCATATCTTTTCTTCCTTAATTCATTATTCCATGAATTCCTCAAAGCGAGACTCATCAAAACGAAAAATTGAATACTACTAAAAAAAATTAAAACGATTAAATTAACGAGTTTTTGGCTCTCGAATATCCAACTGACCAATTAATTTCTTATAACGTACTCTATTTTTCTTTGACAAATAAGCCAGCAACCGTTGACGTTTTCCTAGAATTTTTCGTAGACCTCTTTGTGATAAAAAATCTTTTTTGTGCAATTCCAAATGTGAAGTAAGTCTCCGTATCTTATTGGTGAAACTGAATACTTGAAATTCAACAGAACCTTTGTTTTCTTCTTTTTCTTCTTGTGGAATAATGGAAATAAATGAATTTTTGACCATAAAAAATTTTTCTATCCTTTTTCTTTCTTTTTCATGGATTTTTCCGATCAGGAAAAATAAAAAAAAAAAAAAAGAATTATGTCGGTTATTTTAATCTAGTACACACATCTAGTACACACAAAAATTTGGATTTATTCATATACTACTTCTTTATTTTATCCAAATCAAATTGAAAATTTGATTTGGATAGAAAGGGATAATATGTTTCCGCATTAACGAAAGAAAAGAATTTATTTCTATCTAAAAGGATTCCCCTAATTTATTTATTCCTATATCCAATTGAATGGATACACCATTCAATCTGTATCATTTACCAAAATATAACATAGCATATGCATACATCTTTCGGCTTTCATATACCGAAAATGTCACGGAATATAGATATATATATGATATAGGAAATATACTATTAAATTAAATAATTCTAAATCGTGGATACATATGTATCCTTGACATACTGAAACGACTGCCATTATTGGTATCAAACCAATAGCGATTCATACAAGCTAAATCTTCTAATCGGTAATTGGGCCAAAGAACAAATTTGCATTTAATGAATTTATTTGTATCCGTATTAAGATGCTTGTCCTCATCCAAAAATTTTCCAGAATTTCTTATGTTATTTTCATTGCAAAATAATGGATTTCTATTTCTATCCGTAACATTCCAATTATGGGAATTGAAACAAATTAACATTCTCAATTCTCTGCGACGTCTAGGAGATAGAATATTTTCGGGAACAAGGAAATCATAATAATTTGTGTCCCCATTCACAAGCATATTCCCATATCGTACAATGGGTTTATCCAAATTCCTCTTATCAATATATCTTTTTTTTATGCATTTTCTATTAGTTTGGTGTTTATTGTTCTCGACCAATGAAATACTTATAGTTTGATATATAATCAATTTTCCATCCCTTTTTATAGATAGACGAATTGGTTCGATAATTAATATTCCCTTTTTTATCAATTCTGTAAGAGCTAGATCTTTCTGAATTAGCATTACATCCAGATGCATCTCTCCTCTTTGAATCGAGGATATAGCAATTTCTTTTGGATTTATCAGTCTAAGTAAGAGACAATATACCTTGATATTATTGATCATTCTTTGGTTCAAGGAGTCATCCCATCTTAATTGAAAAAGGAAATATTTTTTCAGGAAGAAATCTAGTTCTGCTTCCTTGTTTTTCTTGGATTGTTTTTTCTTCTTACCTTTTTTAATGGTAATGTCTGATCTCGCATAATTCTCTTCAATATCTTTTTTTTTGTTTTCTTTTCGTAGATCTGATACAAGATTTACTTGGTCCTGTTGCTCATTTTTTTGTTGGTTGGAATTTTCTAATTTAAGATATTTTTTTTGATGAGATATCATCTGAAGATTATTTTTTCCATTTATATTGATGTTTTTATTTTGACTTTTATTTTTATAAAAATAAAAGTCAAAAAGAAGTAATTTGATTGGTATAATCCATGGTTTAATCTTATATGCATCAAAAAGTAAGACAAATTCTGGGAAGAACCAAGATTCTAGATTTGATACGGTATGATAAACTCTTTCTTGATTCATTCCCATCCAATTAAAAAAAATACTTTTTTGATTGGATGGGTTGATTTCTTGATGAATCGTAAGAGAAAAAATATCTTTTTTTTTCAATTTGTTGTTGATTTTTTTTTCAGTCTTAGTATTTTTATCAATTTTGGTACCGATATGTGTATTGGTCCAGGTCTCAATATCGATATTTTTTCTAAGACAAAAGTGGAGAATTTTACAATCAAAATATTTTCTATCTAGATTTTTATGCGTATCAATAATATATCCTTCTTCTAGATAATCACTAATAGCTGTACTTACCAATACATAAAATGATTCGGATTTTGGTTTATTGAAATTATATGGAATTTTGTGAACCCCATTTACTTGTAATCTTGACCCATAAATATAAAAATCCTCCTTATCCCCATAGTTCATATATTTATGTGATAAAAGATCATATCTGTAGTGTTTTTTCCATTTTTCTTTTTGATTTGTCAATGAATCCGCTGCATAGTAATTTTGTTTCACGTAATGAATTAATTGGTCTTTTTCTTTTTTATATGAATCCGCTTTAATTGAGTCTTTATTTTGAATCCTATAACGTTGATTGATTCTATTTCGCCATTTTTGTGGTACTAACCGCGACCATTTGGTTTGAGATAAATTGTATTGATAATGCCCCTTTAACCAGTTTTTCCATTCAATCATTCCAGACTTATGAATTTTCTTATGTCTTGAATTGTAATCAAATATTCCTCGTGTCATACAATAATCCTTGATTTTATCCTTAATAAAAGGATAAGTCCCCTGATATTGAAGTAGAGATTTCAATTGATACTTGTTAAGTAATTGGGTTTGTGATAATTTGTAAAATACATATGCTTGGGACAAGGAGGATAAGTCATAATACATTTTTGTACTATTACTAATATTAGTATTCGAAAAGGACTTTTTTATAGTGGAAAAAAAGTTCATTGTATTTTGATCTCTTTCATCAATTCCTTCCTGATTTGTTTGATCATTGTAAACGGATTTATTGATTATTTTTTTTGTTGATTCAAAGAAAAGTTGCAAATAGATCCTGTGAATGGTAATCATACATAGCAAGATATCTATATATATATTTTCAATCAGAGATTTCATAAAATAATGTGATTTACGTATTAATCGTATATTTATTCTTTGGAATATCTGCCAAATATGTTTCTGTGATTTCGATCTTTTATCATCACAAGTTATAATTATTTTTTTCTTGTCTTTTGTGATTCGTTCTATTTGATTCCTGATTGTGATTGTTCTATCAGAAAGATCTTTCATCTTTTTTTCTATGAGTGAATAATTTGTCCAATTCATGGATTGGATTTGAATGGTTGATTTGTGAATAATCTTATTATTTATTTCGGAATCTTTTCCATTTTCAGCCGTTTCATATACTTTCACCTTGCTCAATTCAAATAAGAATATTGGGTTTACTTTTTGAATTTCCTTCATTATTCGTTTTAGAACTAGAAGTATTTTAATGATCCATCTTGTTTTTTCTTTTGAAACTTTTAGAAGTAGAAATAAATCCTTTTTAACTTTTCTAACTTTTTTTTGGAGTTCTTTATAAATGGGTTCAAAAAAGGAAGGTCGTTTTCGGGGATTCCCAAAAGGGAATTCCGCTTCCATTCCCCAAACCGTTAAAAAACAAAAATTGTCTTTTTTTCCTTTTTTTTTTATTTGATCCCTAGGATGAGATCGTATTTTAGATCTTCGCCAAGGTTTCAAACAGAAAGGAAATAGAATCTTTATCTGAATACCGTCTGCTAACCAATCTTTGGGAAATTCTGTTTCTGATAATTGAACACCATTATAAGTGCATTTAACATGCATTTCTCTATTCCACTCCTTCAAATCCTCATACCATTCGGGGAATTGGAATAATAACATACGGCCAATATTTTTAGCAATTATCAATGAAGGCAATACAATGTATTTTCTAAGAAAAGATTGGGTTACTAACATCAAACCTCTTATTGCTTGAGCAAATATAATGCTATCCCAAGTTTCTGATATTACTATACGTTCATTTTCCTCTTTTTTTTCTTCATTTCTTTTCTCTTTTTCCCTTGTCTCTTCCTCCTCAAAATCAAAATGTGAAATTTTCAATTCTGGTTCTCTCCCCACCGAATTCCTAAAAATGAGATTCATCATTTCAGAGATATAAAAAGAAGAAAAAAAAAATGTTTTGTCTATTCGATCCAAAAAAAGTGGAGAATGCACATTTGCTTGAAACATTTCCCAAATAACCGTTTTACGTCTTTGAGCACGCATGGATCCTTTGATTATATCCCGACGAAAATCCGATTGTTGCGAGTAACGTATCAAAGCCACCTCTTCTGCTTGATCACTATTATTAGTATTATTTGTAGTTGTAATAGGGTTGGTATTCTGATTGTTATCAGTATAAATTACTACGCGTTTGGCTTTTCTTGAACGAATTTCATGATCTTCCTTAGATTCTTCCTCATTTTCTTCCTCCTGTTCTTCCAAATCATCAGTTAATTTGTATGACCACCGAGGAACCCTTTTACGGATTTCTTCTATTCCAATAGATTTATTTCTAATTATTGTTTGATCGTTTGGATCAGTTGTAATTACATCGAATACCCATTTTAAAGCTTTTGTTTGATTTTCTAAATCAATTCTTGTTTGCTCTCTCAATAAAGAATATTTTTTAAAATGCAAAATGGGTGCAGGCTCAAAAGGAAATTCTTTGATTGAGGTTAAGGAATTACCAATATAATTCAGTAATGATTCCCTATCAGGCGGATTCTTTTGATGTTCAAATTTTCTGGAATAATTAGAATTATTAGGAAGTAGCCCATAAATCTTATTTATCCAATTGATTTCTATGGAATCCTCCGTATCTGTAGAAGTGATTAAATCATTCATGATCATATGTGAATAGAATTTTTTTATTGTTCCACGATATGGTCCCCTCAAAAAGGGGTCATACATTTTGGGCAAGTATTTTTGTTCGTTTTCATCATTGCATAATCTGGTCCTTTTTTCGAGCATATCTAGAGCAAGAAATCCCTTTTCTTTTTCTAGAGCTTTTGTTCGACTTATTAATTCATTGTTCAAGTTGTACTT